AATTGTACAAATCTTTCCATTTTCCAATTCGATCCGATCCATTCGTTCGTGGAGCTATTTACTCGATCGCAGACATTTCTGCAACACCTCTAACAGAGGAACAAATAGTCAATTTGGAAAAAACTTATTGTCAGCCTCTTTCAGATATGAATCTATCTGATTCAGAAGGGAATAACTTGCATCAGTATCTCAGTTTCAATTCAAACATGGGTTTGATTCACACTCCATGTTCTGAGAAGTATTTACCATCCGGAAAGAGGAAAAAACGGAGTCTTTGTCTAAATAAATGCGTTGAGAAAGGGCAGATGTATAGAACCTTTCAACGAGATAGTGCTTTTTCAAATCTCTCAAAATGGAATCTGTTCCAAACATATATGCCATGGTTCCTTACTTCGACAGGGTGCAAATATCTCAATTTCACCCTTTTAGATACTCTTTCAGACCCATTGCCGATACTGAGTAGTAGTCAAAAATTTGTATCCATTTTTCATGATATGATGCATGGATCAGATATATCACGGCCAATTCCTCAGAAGATTCTTCCACATGAGATTTCGAGTCAATGTTTACAGAATCTTCTTCTGTCCGAAGAAATGATTCATCGAAATAATGAGTCACCCGTTCCATTGATATGGGCACATCTGAGATCAACAAATGCTCGGGAGTTCCTCTATTCCATCTTTTTCCTTCTTCTTGTTGCTGGATATCTCGTTCGTATACATCTTCTCTTTGTTTCCCGAGCCTCTAGTGAGTTACAGACAGAGTTAGAAAAGATCAAATCTTTGATGATTCCATCATACATGATGGAATTTCGAAAACTTCTGGATAGGTATCCTACATCTGAACTGAATCCTTTCTGGTTAAAGAATCTCTTTCTAGTTGTTCTGGAACAATTAGGAGATTCTCTGGAAGAAATACGGGGTTCTGCTTCTGGTGGCAACATGCTATTGGGTGGTGGTCCCGCTTATGGGGTCAAATCAATACGTTCTAAGAAGAAATATTGGAAGATCAATCTCATCGATCTTGTAAGTATCATACCAAATCCCATCAATCGAATCATTTTTTCGAGAAATACGAGACATCTAAGTCGTACAAGTAAAGAGATCTATTCATTGATAAGAAAAAGAAAAAACGTGAACGGTGATTGGATTGATGAGAAAATAGAATTCTGGGTCGCGAACAGTGATTCGATTGATGATGAAGAAAGAGAATTCTTGGTTCAGTTCTCCACCTTAACGACAGAAAAAAGGATTGATCAAATTCTATTGAGTCTGACTCATAGTGATCATTTATCAAAGAATGACTCTGGTTATCAAATGATTGAACAACCGGGTTCCTTACGATACTTAGTTGACATTCATCAAAAGGATCTAATGAATTATGAGTTCAATAGATCCTGTTTAGCAGAAAGACGGATATTCCTTGCTCATTATCAGACAATCACTTATTCACAAGCCTCGTGTGGGGCTAATAGTTTTCATTCCCCATCTCCTCATGGAAAACCCTTTTCGCTCCGCTTAGCCCTATCCCCTTCTAGAGGTATTTTAGTGATAGGTTCTATAGGAACTGGACGATCCTGTTTGGTCAAATACCTAGCGACAAACTCCTATGTTCCTTTCATTACGGTATTTCCGAACAAGTTCCTGGATGACAAGCCTAAAGGTTATCTTATTGATGATATCGATATTGATGATAGTGACGATATTGATGATAGTGACGATATTGATGATGACCTTGATATTGATACGGAGCTGCTAACTATGACGAATGTGCTAACTATGTATATGACGCCGAAAATAGACCTATTTGATATCACCCTTCAATTCGAATTAGCAAAAGCAATGTCTCCTTGCATAATATGGATTCCAAACATTCATGATCTGCATGTGAATGAGTCGAATTACTTATCCCTCGGTCTATTACTCTCCAGGGATTGTGAAAGATGTTCCACTGGAAAGATTCTTGTTATTGCTTCGACTCATATTCCCCAAAAAGTGGATCCCGCTCTAATAGCTCCGAATAAATTAAATACATGCATTAAGATACGAAGGCTTCTTCTTCCACAACAACGAAAGCACTTTTTAATTCTTTCATATACTAGGGGATTTCACTTGGAAAAGAAGATGTTCCATACTAACGGATTCGGGTCCATAACCATGGGTTCCAATGCGCGAGATCTTGTAGCACTTATCAATGAGGCCCTATCAATTAGTATTACACAGAAGAAATCCATTATAGAAACTAATACAATTAGATCAGCTCTTCATAGAAAAACTTGGGATTTTCGATCCCAGATAAGATCGGTTCAGGATCATGGGATCCTTTTCTATCAGATAGGAAGGGCTGTTACACAAAATGTACTTCTAAGTAATTGCCCCATAGATCCTATATCTATCTATATGAAGAAGAGATCATGTAAGGGAGGGGATTCTTATTTGTACAAATGGTACTTCGAACTTGGAACGAGCATGAAGAAATTAACGATACTTCTTTATCTTTT